TATTCAACTACTTCAACCATTTCCGAACACCTCATAGCATTTTCAGGGATGGGACCTTCGAGGCTTTTTTCATTTTATATATGGACTGTCCCTTCTTTATCTAATAGGTTTCGAATAGAAAAATCCTTTTTTAGTCTGCTGATACCTAACCTAGGTCAAATCTATGAACTTAATACCTTTCTATTCTTTTAAATACCCTAAGCCATGAATCAGTAATTGTCTTATGACTCGTAAACCAGATAAGATCTACTACTCTCCTTTTATCAAATAATCTTACTTATTCTTGAATCTTCTTCGTGAAATAAAAAGAAATAGTTAATGGATTTTTCTATTATTTCTATAGATCACAAAATAAATAATAGAAATGTAATTGGATCTTTTCTTGTATTCGGAAAAATATATTTTAAAGTCAAATGAGTTGTATGTTGGAACTTACAAAAAGTCCTTCTGCGTGAAGTAAGTAGGGGAGTGGCAATTTATTCCTATCGAAAAAAACCTCTAGGAACAATAAGATTTAATCAGAAATATCCACAGATTCTTACGGAGTCCAAACCAAAGAGATATTCAAAACAAAAAAAGATCCACTGTTCGAATTTCATTTCTATCCAATTTGAATATCAGAATAGTAGATATAGTTCTGATTCAATGGGTTAGGTCCACTTACTTTTTTTTAGAATTTTTCCCATTTTTTTGATTCCAATCAAAAAAAAATAGGACTATCTGACAATTATAGGAGATATTGTAAAAAAAGAATATATATAAAATATATATATATATATTATAAATAATTATATATAGAAATTAAGAATATTTTCCTTTATTAGTTTATTAGTTTACTACTAGACTCTAATAATTAGCATAATCATAATAACTTATTAGATTAGAATTAATAAGTTAAAAATTCCATTTTTTAATGAAATTCTACTATTCCTTAGTTTTTTATTTTAGTTACAAATGGAAACTTCTTACAAATATCAATAATATCTCTCAAATAGGAATACTACTCTTGGCATTTTATGAAAAAAAAAAGTCAAAAGCCCCTTATCGGATTTGAACCGATGACTTACGCCTTACCATGGCGTTACTCTACCACTGAGTTAAAAGGGCCTCATTTGATTCAATTCCGAAATAAGGAACCAGCCCATATTAGTTTACTACATCTATTTTTTACTGCATATAGTTATATTATTATATATAAAATAATACGAATATAATAATATATAGAAATAAGATTAGAATAGATTTACATAGATCTATTTTTTGTACATAGCAACTCATTAAGTCATTAAGGAATATTGGATTTACCTAGTAATATGAATAGAGTATAGTTAAAAAATGATTTTTATTGGATTTGATAAATAAATATCAATGGAATGGATTTTTTCAAAACCGATTCGAATTAAAGTCATCCTCATCATAACACGAAATTCATATGTACACATTACACTAATTCAAATATTTCATCGAATCATATCACTCCATTATATTGACAATTTCAAAAAACTGTTCATACTATGAACATAGTATAATGGCGGTTGGGCAAGTATGCCCCCATCGTCTAGTGGTTTAGGACATCTCTCTTTCAAGGAGGCAACGGGGATTCGACTTCCCCTGGGGGTAGGTTACTATGAAAGGAAAGTTGATCAATCCGGGATTATCAATTAACGACTGAAATTGATTCTTCCTGGGTCGATGCCCGAGTGGTTAATGGGGGCGGACTGTAAATTCGTTGACAATATGTCTACGCTGGTTCAAATCCAGCTCGGCCCAAAAATTTGATGATCCACCATTTGTTGTTTTATGAAAATGACCGATATGCTCGGATACGTCCGTATTACATATATTTTCTACAAATTAGGATTTTGCTAAATTCCGTACAGGATCTTTAAGTATAAAGTCTAAGAAAAACATTAAAGTAAAAAAAAAACTCTTTTTTTTTTTTTCATTGATTAAAATTTCAATTGATTTGGCAATAACGAACGGATTACTCGTAATCCGTGTCGATCTGCGCTGAAGTGCAGACCCGTATATATATTTTATATCAATATATAAAAAAGCCCGCCTCTTTCAGTTACAGTACAACGGTTGAATCTCAAATCAAATAGAACAAATAGAAAAAAAGGGTTTGAATGAAATTGTAAGAATATGTATGCTATACGATTTCTTCCCTGGGATTGTAGTTCAATTGGTCAGAGCACCGCCCTGTCAAGGCGGAAGTTACGGGTTCGAGCCCCGTCAGTCCCGATGGATATAAATACAATCAAAAATATTCTAACAGGGACCCCCCTTTTTTTTTATTTCTTTTTTAGTTTAAGGTATACTATATATAATATAAATAATAAAGTAAAGGTTCCGATGAAGAAAGAAATAAAAAAAGGAATTTTTGATTGCATCAGAAAGTAAAATTTTTTTATTTGGTATGGATAAAAGATCTTCCTATGTTATACTATTTAATTAATAATTAATTTAATTCTCGACTATGAATCGATTTGATAGCTCAGATATTGTTATTCGTGATATTGATTCGATTTGATATCATCGAGATAAAATTGATACCATTTAATTTACCGCCGAAAGATTGAACATTTATATGGGATTAAATCCCAAAGTATTAATTTTATTAGAAATTAATTAAAGAGAAAGAAAACATAGAGATTATGGAAGTAAATATTCTCGCATTTATAGCTACTGCACTCTTCATTCTAGTTCCTACTGCCTTTTTACTTATAATTTACGTAAAAACGGTAAGTCAAAGTGACTAATTTTACTTAAATATGACTTCTGATTTCTTATCAATCCAATGATTGATAATGATTGAATAAAAAACATAAAAAAAGGATTTCAATTTCGGGTCTTAGTTTTAAATGAAATGATCAGACTACAATCAGCAAAATTTTATGAAATCCATATAGTATAGTCGAAAGAAATCAAATCTATTTCTTTCGACTATACTATCTATTATGGTAGTGTATAAAGTTTGACTCTATGTTTTATTGATTTGAAAAAATAAAAGGGTTGAATATGTACCAATCCATCTATCTATAAATAAATATTTATTTTCATATTAATACTATCTATAGATGGATATATTCTATATCGATATAGAATTTTTCTATTTCTGATTCTTTTCAGAGTTCCGGTATCATATTCGGTATGATATTTAAGATATTAAATTATAAATATAGTATTTAAGCATTCCAAAAAATGAATTGATTAAATAATTGACAGATGATCCGGGGGTTACGTGAATTCTATGAAAAAAGTTTTTCATATTTCGAAAAGATTGGTAGTAACCAGTTCATCGAAATAGAAATCTTAGAAAAAATTAGGTTGGAATGGGAATCCATTTCCCATTATTTGTATTCCCCTGATTTTCAAAATACGAAGATGGTTTCAAATATTTGTTTGATTGAAAGAGTATTTTCATTTTCAATATTATACATTATACATAGAATACATTCCACCACTGGAATACAATAGAATTAAAAAATGCAGATATAATTGCATTTAATTAATTAGTATTAATCAAATAACTAAATTCAATCGTTAAAAAATTTCAGAACCCAGCTATAAAACAATTGATACAGTTTGATCCCTTAACTCAATTAAAAGTACCCTTAGAGTCCACTTCTTCCCCATACTACAAGGGAAAGGGAAAATGTAAAAACTACCATTAAAGCAGCCCAAGCAAGACTTACTATATCCATGTAAATTTTATCTCCTATCGCTATCAATATGAAGGAATTCTTTCATTATTTTTTACTAATTTTTCTTGTATTCTTTTCTTATTTAATTTTCACTAAAAATTTTATAATAATAGTGGAATCGCTGGTACAGAGTCAAAAAAAGATTCCTGGATAACATAATTGATGAAACAATTCAATAAATCCAATTATAACATCTAACAAGTTCTTATCTGATTTATAGTAGAATTCAAAAAAAAAATATTATGCATTAATAACAAATATCCAGAGATATCCTTGGAAGTATTAAGGGAATGAATCTTACTAACAGGTAGTAAGAAAAAGATCTATGTTTTAGTTTGCCCCATTTTCATTAAGTGAAATGTCAAAAATATAGAATCAAGATAGATTATTTTGTATGCTCTTCTCTTATTTGCATTTGATCTAATCCTTACCGTCTCCCGATTTCTTCTCTAAAACAAAAAAAAACAATAGGAAAACAGCCTCTGAAAGTCTTTCACTAGAGCTTACAGAAAAGAAAGAATTTTAAATTGAAATATAAAAAAATTTAAAAATAAATCTAATTAGATTATTAATCTAACTAATAATGCAGAAGTGTTCATATACTTTACATAAGTCTGTATACAAGGCTTTTCTTCAACCCCCCCAACGATAAATGGAATTATATTTCCCGTCCGACCTATCCCTTCTTATTCAAGACCCAATCTGTAGACGAACACTACAGTAGTAGTGAAAAGGACTATCATTTCGATTCCTTTTCACTACTATAAAATGAATTTTTCATTGAATTCGAGACAAAAATATTTTAAGCATTTTAGAGAACAAACCTACTGATGCTTAGAATTTTGCACCAAACAAGTCTCAAAAGTCCTTTTGCCGCACTTGCTTCCTCGATCAACAAAATGGAATAAACTATTTAAATTCTCTTGTCGATCAGGCGACACCCGGATTTGAACTGGGGAAAAAGGATTTGCAGTCCCCCGCCTTACCACTCGGCCATATCGCCAAAATAATAATATATATGAGAATACCCCTCCCCTCAAAAAACCAAACAAAAAGGGGACGGGGTTCTAAACTTCTTTTTTTATGTGTTTGTATCTTAAATTCAATTTTCTGTAATCCCCTTTGAAAAAGGGATACCCTCCCTTTTCTATTGAAAAACGTATAGCTTTCAGTCACAAAAACAAAAATGTCGGGACAAAGCGCAACCATTAACTACAAATTCCTGAATCTGAATCGAAAATGGTTTTTTCTTAATGAGATAAAAAAACCGATATGGATTGGTTATGTATCAAT